GATAACTCTCTGATCCGTTTATGTTTACTGGTAAAAGATTTCTATTGCTTAGAAAACATATTTTACCTATAATCCATCGAAGTGATCCTTTTTGTGGTGATAAATGACCTACTTAACCCAGTGGTTAGAGTATTGCTTTCATACGGCGGGAGTCATTGGTTCAAATCCAATAGTAGGTAGAACTTATTAGATACCGGATTCCATGGTATCTAATAAGTTTTTCTACCCATCCCATCCTCTTTTTTTCGTTCTATCATCAGATTAATCAAATTAGACTTCATTGTGTTCAATTTGTGGAATCAAGATGTAGTGTGTAGTGTGTAATAAAGAACTCTTTTGATTTAGTATTGACTACTATACTAATAGGAGGAAATCACTTTGACAGCTTCTACCCGTGTCCTAGCTCGTCTGAGAGCTAGATTTGCCTCAATTGCTTGTCTCTTACCCTCAGCTCTACTCAAGTTAGCTTCAGCTATTTCAAGAGTTTGTTGAGCTTCTTGTGGATCAATGTCAGTACTAATTTCCGCACCATTTCCTAAAATGGTGATCTCATTATTACTTATTCTAGCGAAACCGCCCATAAGAGCCACCGTTAACCATCGGTCGTTTAGCCGTATTCTCAAAAGACCTATATCTACAGCTGTGGCAATGGGGGCATGGTTTGGTAATACTCCAATTTGTCCACTATTAGTAGATAAAATAATCTCTCTCACTTCGGAATCCCAGATCATTCGATTAGGAGTCAGTACACAAAGATTTAAGGTCATTTCTTCAATTTGCTCTCCTCTTCTAAGTTCATAGCTTTCGCGGTAGCTTCATCGATGTTACCCACCAAATAAAAGGCCTGCTCGGGAAGACCGTCTAATTCTCCGGAAAGGATGAATTGAAACCCCCGAATTGTTTCTGCGAGACCAACATATTTCCCTGGAGAACCAGTAAAGACTTCTGCCACAAAGAAGGGTTGTGATAAGAAACGCTCAATCTTGCGTGCTCTTGCTACAGTTAAACGATCTTCTTCGGATAATTCGTCCAACCCAAGGATAGCTATAATGTCCTGAAGTTCTTTGTAACGTTGTGAAGTTTGCTTAACCCTTTGTGCAGTTTCATAATGTTCCTCGCCAACGATCCGAGGTTGTAACATAGTTGACGTAGAATCTAAGGGATCTACTGCTGGATAAATACCTTTGGCAGCTAATCCTCTTGATAATACGGTAGTAGCATCTAAATGTGCAAATGTCGTGGCAGGAGCAGGGTCGGTCAAATCATCCGCAGGTACATAAACTGCTTGGATCGATGTTATGGATCCTTCCTTGGTAGAAGTAATTCTTTCTTGCAAAGAACCCATTTCCGTACTAAGGGTAGGTTGATAACCCACTGCAGAAGGCATTCTACCTAATAAGGCAGAGACTTCGGACCCTGCTTGAACGAAACGAAATATATTGTCGATGAATAGAAGTACGTCTTGCTCATTAACATCCCGGAAATATTCCGCCATGGTTAGGGCAGTCAAGCCAACTCTCATACGAGCTCCTGGCGGTTCATTCATTTGACCATAGACTAGAGCCACTTTGGATTCTGCAATATTTTTTTCATTAATCACCCCGGATTCTTTCATTTCCATGTAGAGATCATTTCCTTCACGAGTACGTTCACCTACTCCGCCAAATACGGATACGCCTCCGTGAGCTTTGGCAATGTTGTTGATCAATTCCATGATGAGTACTGTTTTACCCACTCCAGCTCCCCCAAATAGTCCGATTTTTCCTCCACGGCGATAGGGGGCTAAAAGATCCACCACTTTAATCCCTGTTTCAAAGATTGATAATTTTGTATCTAACTGTATGAAGGCGGGTGCAGATCTATGAATAGGAGATGTTGTGCGAGTATCGACAGGACCTAAATTATCAACGGGCTCTCCAAGAACGTTGAAAATTCGTCCGAGAGTAGCTCCCCCGACTGGAACACTTAGAGGAGCTCCCGTGTCAATCACTTTCATTCCTCTCATCAGACCATCTGTAGCACTCATAGCTACAGCTCTAACTCGATTATTTCCTAATAATTGTTGTACTTCACAAGTTACATTAATTTGCTGACCAACAGTATCTCGACCCTTAATTACCAAAGCATTATAAATATTAGGCATCTTGCCCGGTGGAAAAATGACATCCAGTACTGGGCCAATAATTTGAGCGATACGCCCTAGGTTTTGTTCTTCAAGTGTAGAAACCACAGGATCAGAAGTAGTGGGATTGCTTATCATAATCATAAATCATAATAAATATGTCGAAATTCTTTTTTGAAAAGTACTAAATCGAAAAGAAATATCCGATAGCAAGTTGATCGGTTAATTCCATAAGAAATAAATGGTAGTTAGCATTCGATTGAGTTGGTACCATCGAATCAAATCCAATTCAATCCTTTACTCAGTGAATGAGTCAATTTTCAATTCTTTCTATTGTTACTATTGTATTTTTTTCTTTTTTTTTTATTTGTGTTGTGC